CTATAAAAACGAGTCAAAGTGGATTGTCCCACACTAGCACTTCCGCGTAATAACTCTACCAAAGGTGATCCTATTACAGGAATAGCTTCCGGCACGCCTGTTACAATTTTTACTGCCCAATAACCAATTTGGTCCCGAGGTAAGGAATAACCAGTTACGCCAAAAGATGCGGTCAATACAGCCAGAATCACGCCCGTAACCCAAGTCAATTCACGAGGTTTTTTAAAGCCACCGGTGAGATACACACGAAATACGTGCAGAATCATCATTAAGACCATCATACTTGCCGACCATCTATGAACTGATCGGATTAACCAACCAAAGTTGGCTTCAGTCATTATGTATTGAACAGAAGCAAAAGCCTCAGTAACGGTCGGGCGGTAGTAAAAAGTCATAGCAAACCCCGTAGCCACTTGTACTAAAAAACAAGTAAGTGTAATTCCTCCTAGACAATAAAATATGTTGACATGAGGAGGAACATATTTACTAGTTATATCATCTGCAATCGCTTGAATCTCAAGACGTTCTTCGAACCAATCATAGACTTTATTGAGATAGGTAAACCAAGGGGACTCCCCCTCTAAGAACCGTATATGAGAATTTCATCTCGTACAGCTCAAACAGAAACGCTCAAATACTGGTTGAAACGGATATGTATAATAAAAAGTTCGAAACTTCTTAATCCTATAATTCAATCTTCTCTGAAGATACGAAAGAATAAAAATCCGAAAACTCTTCTTTGTCGTTATAATGCCAAAATATCAAGTCAGCTCATTAATCTTCATGTTGATCGCTACAGGCCTCTTGAATTTTCTATTTAACTATTTGCTTTGATTTGTTATTTGTGTATAATGCAGTTTTACTGTTGTTTTTTTATTATTGATTGATAGGAATTCTCTTGTTAAGACCCTATGAATCGATTGAAACCTCAGATTCATACTAGAACCACGATGATTCAACAAAACCTTCAAACTAAGTCCAAAGATTCCCTGAGTAAGAACCGTTGTATTATCACTTATTCAATTTTATTTTAATGAATAGATATAATGACTAAAAATCCAATGCCCTTTGATCAAAATAAGCATAAACGGGAGTTTGAAAGAAGAAAAATCTTTCGATTTATAACTTCTAACTCTTTGAAAATTTTTTGGAGTCCGGCCACGAGGTCTGAATATTAAGTATGAATCATAGTTCATAATCTATTTTATTTCATATATTCCGTGCTCCAGATACTAGAATAAATATCTGACGAGGTAAAACCATCTCTATCAAGATTACAGACCCATTCTCTGTACTATCAATAGGATCCATTATAACAAGTCACACACTCATATTCCGGAAATACAGAACAAAGAAATTCCGCGGTCGAACTACCAAAATAGAACGGGCTAAAAATCCGAGACCTAAATGCTTCACTTTTTGTATTGAAAAGCTGAGACTTAGTGGTTCTTATGAATCTAATTCATTGAAATTCCATCCAGTAAAACGGAAGAATTATAAATCTCCAAAATAATAGATAGGAATATCGCAAATAGAGCCATTGCGACCCCCATCAAAGGAGTAGTTCCCCATCCAGGAGCTACTTTACCATATTCCGAATTCAATGGTTTCAATAAATCCCCTACAATAGTTCGTCTTGGACCAGATCTAGAACTACCCTCAACGGTTTGTGTAACCATAAATCCTATTTTGTATTCATTGAGATCTGTTGACTTTGTATACCATTCCGTTGTAAATAAATGATCTTATCATAGATCCATTGTGGTCTTGAAATTATATATTATATAATAATGGAAACAGCAACCCTAGTCGCCATCTCTATATCTGGTTTACTTGTAAGTTTTACTGGGTATGCCTTATATACTGCTTTTGGGCAACCCTCTCAACAACTAAGAGATCCATTCGAGGAACACGGGGACTAGTTGAAGTAATGAGCCTCCCAATATTGGGAGGCTCATTACTTCAATTGAGATAATGAAAAATCATTTCATTTTTTTAGTTGGAACTTTAGGCGGTTCTCGAAAAAAGATAGCGAAAAAAATGATTCCTAGAGTCGAGACTAAGAGGAATGTATAAACCAATGCTTCCATAGATAGATTCGATCGTGGTTTACAATTATAGCTTCCATACCTGTTTATTTGGAATTGTCTCCTAGATAAAGAAAGAACAAGATTCAAAGAAAAGTGGCAATTCAAATCAAGATTTCTCCGGTACCTTAATGTCAAATCACAAAAATAAAGGCGAAAAGTAACAGAGCAATGTTGTATCAGACTACTTGTCTTCTTGTAGTTGGATCTCCAAGTTTTTGGAATGCTCCAAACTCCACTTGAGCATCTAAATCTGGATCAATACCAGCAAAAACATCTCTGAACAAAGTTCTAGCGCCATGCCAAATGTGTCCGAAGAAGAAGAGTAGAGCAAACGAAGCATGTCCAAAAGTAAACCAACCCCTTGGACTGCTACGAAAAACACCATCAGATTTCAAAGTAGCACGATCCAGTTCAAAAATTTCACCCAATTGAGCGCGTCTAGCATATTTTTTCACAGTAGCGGGATCACTATAACTGACTCCATTGAGTTCGCCACCATAGAACTCAACAGTTACACCTACTTGTTCGACACTATACTTCGATTCTGCCCTTCGAAAAGGAACATCGGCTCTAACAATTCCGTCTCCGTCTACCAAAACAACTGGAAATGTTTCAAAAAAGGTAGGCATACGACGTACAAAAAGTTCACGCCCTTCTTTATCTCTAAAGATAGGATGTCCTAACCACCCAACAGCTATTCCATCCCCGTTGTCCATTGAGCCCGCTCTGAATAATCCCCCTTTTGCGGGATTATTGCCGATATAATCATAAAAAGCCAATTTTTCAGGAATTTTAGACCAAGCTTCGGATAAACTTTGATTTTCGGCTAGCCCAGCACCAACTCTTCGATATATTTCTTGCTGGAAGTATCCCTGATCCCATTGATAACGAGTGGGACCAAATAATTCAATGGGGGTAGTTGCTGAACCATACCACATAGTTCCAGCAACAACAAAAGCTGCAAAAAAGACAGCGGCGATACTACTGGAAAGGACGGTTTCAATATTGCCCATACGTAATCCTTTGTATAGACGTTGAGGCGGACGGACACTAAGATGGAATAGACCCGCTAATATGCCCAATGTCCCCGCTGCAATATGATGAGAGGCTATTCCTCCTGGAACAAAAGGATCAAAACCTTCCACACCCCACGCAGGATTTACAGGTTGTACCCTTCCGGTTAGTCCATAAGGATCGGATACCCATACTCCAGGACCATACAATCCTGTTACATGAAATGCGCCAAAACCAAAGCAAGCCACCCCGGAGAGAAATAAGTGAATTCCAAAAATCTTAGGCAAATCCAAAGAGGGTTTTCCTGTACGTTCATCACAAAATATTTCTAGATCCCAATACACCCAATGCCAAATAGCTGCCAAGAAGCACAAGCCGGAAAACACAATATGTGCCCCAGCCACACCTTCGTAACTCCAAATACCCGGATTCGTTATAGTTCCTCCTGTAATACTCCAACCGCCCCATGAATTGGTTATTCCTAAACGAGTCATGAAAGGTATAACAAACATACCTTGTCTCCACATTGGATCGAGAATAGGGTCAGAAGGATCAAAAACTGCTAATTCATATAGAGCCATCGAACCGGCCCAACCAGCAACCAAAGCCGTATGCATTATATGGACAGATAGCAAACGACCTGGATCGTTCAATACGACGGTATGAACACGATACCAAGGCAAACCCATAGAAATACCCCTTTATCAACGAAAAATATACACTATGTAACTTTATTGCACTAAAAAAAAACTATGGTATGAACTTCCCCCTTTCGGTGGAGTATCTCGTAGAAAGGATTACTATTTGTTCTATTCTTTTAATAATAATGGAACAATTCTGTTCGTAGAAACAAAGAGAAGCAGATCTATTCTATACCCGATAAGTACCAATACGCAATGGGGGGTTGATCCCATTTTATATGAGCAAATGCATACATATTTGTTCATCAATCAAAGGACCTATTCGTAAGAATTTTCCTTTCTTCATTCCGTCTTCCTTTAATTTTTTTATTTATGAACTTATCCAATCTATGGATAAAATATGATAAAGGCTGATATTATTAAGACAATAAACCCATTGTTACGCTTCCACATCAAAGTGAGATATAGTACTTAATTCTTTTTTTCTTCCATTTAATGCCTATTGGTGTTCCAAAAGTACCCTTTCGAGGTCCTGGGGAGGGCGGTGCGTCTTGGGTTGACGTATAGTGTGACTTGTCAGATATATTGGGTCATATGGGATTTCCCCGCTCTCTCCCCCGATCAAGATATCCTCTGTTTCGCCCAAGAAAGATTGATTGAATTATCAAAAATTTGGAGCGTGAAGTGCAATGAAGTGCAATTAAATTAGATCTATTTTTGAAGGTATGCGGATTAATATTCTCAATTAGAATAATTTATGGTTGGCTTGTTTGGACCAATAAAATAAAAAATTCAGGCTCCGTTTAGAAAAAACCCAATTAGTAATATATCTATGATTACTACTTGTATCATATTCTATTTATAAATATTATAAATAGGAGTGATTTCAAATTGCTAATCATAATCAATCAAGTAATATGATGAATACGTCTAATATTTGGCAGAAGACATGAAATGAATTGAAAAAAGAAAAAACAAGAAGTCGTAGCAAAAAGACGTGGTATTGGAGGCATTTGTCTTATATGTGCAAATCAAAATCGGGCAGATCTTTACTCGGAGTAGAGCATAAACCTAAAATAAAAGAATCGAAGAAGCCCATTCAAAAACAAGAAAATGACATCGTGATTTGAATTGGATCTCGATGAAACAATACATCAATGAGAAGTTAGTTCGATAAGTTTAGTGAATTTTTTTTTTATATTAGTAGATAAACGGGGCAAAATTCATCTTTCTTGAAAAATGAAAAAAAAAAAGCCCTTTCGTTAGAAGAAAAATTAGAAAGAATCCGCAAAGAGGAAGGGCTGGAATCTACACATTGATTCTTTTTTTTTTTTTCACGATTTTTGTTTAACTGTATGCATCAAAAGGTGCATGTACGGTTCCTAAAGGATACAATTTTGTCCTAATCAACCGACTTTATCGAGAAAGATTACTTTTTTTGGGTCAAGAGGTTGATAGCGAGATCTCAAATCAACTTATTGGCCTTATGGTATATCTCAGTGTAGAGAATGATACCAAAGATTTGTATTTGTTTATAAACTCTCCTGGCGGATGGGTAATACCCGGAGTAGCCATTTATGATACTATGCAATTTGTGCGACCAGATGTACAGACAATATGCATGGGATTAGCCGCCTCAATGGGATCTTTTATCCTAGTTGGAGGAGAAATTACCAAACGTCTAGCATTCCCTCATGCCGGGTGCCAATGAGTTTTTTTATTTGAGAGAAAAAATAAGACTATGCCTTCGCCATATGAAATATGAATATTAAGTAATAATAGCATGGCACTTTTAATTCGATATAAAAAAACTTGTTATTATTTTTTTAAAAACATTAGATTATGTATCGAAAGAGTTGTATTGGATAAAGGGTATTTCAGATTTTATCTTTTTTATCGGGTGCCTATTTATTTCAGCGTCACAAACTTTTTAGTTTTCACACCGAAAGGCTCTTAACACTATTTATGTTATGAAAGAGTACGAAAAAAAAAAAAATAAACTTTGGGATTGCTGAATCGTAGATGAAATAAATATATAAAGCAACGGAGCCATCATAGTATTTTTTAACTCCTCAAAAAGGAAGGGTGGTTATTAGATCATTTATCGATCTGGGTTTGATAGATTCTATATTTTTCTTTGATCGAAGGTAAAAGTGAATTTTATTATAGAGCCGTATGCAATGCGCAAACGTGCCTGTACGGTTGTTCAATTCTATCTTTCTTTATTATTCTTTATCTCTTCTCGTCGACTTATCATACGATATAGAGTAACCATTTATTATGTTATATCATCAGGGTAATGATCCATCAACCAGCCAGCGCTTTTTATGAGGCACAAACGGGAGAATTTATCCTGGAAGCGGAAGAACTACTGAAGTTGCGCGAAACCATCACGAGGGTTTATGTACAAAGAACGGGCAAACCTTTATGGGTTGTATCTGAAGACATGGAAAGGGATGCTTTTATGTCAGCACCAGAAGCCCAAGCTCATGGAATTGTTGATCTTGTAGCGGTTAAATAAAAAAAAAATAGCAGGGATTTCATCACGCAAATTTCGATTTGAGAATTTATCTTCTTACCCAGGTTTAATATATGTTTAATATATTAAATATATTAATATAAATATATTCTATTAATATAGAATAATATAGAAGTAGTTCATAATCGATCCGGTTAGGATCGATCTAAACCAGCTCATTATGTATACAACGATTCAACATGCCAACTATTAAACAACTTATTAGAAACATAAGACAGCCAATCAGAAATGTCACGAAATCCCCCGCTCTTCGAGGATGTCCTCAGCGCCGAGGAACATGTACTAGAGTGTATGTGCGACTCGTTCAGATCATGGGCTGGGACAAAGGAAACAATTTTTCCAGTATCAGTGATCAGTACCAATGAATAGGATAGAAGAACTCCATCCACTATCTAATATCTAAAAAAACCTTCTATTGTGTATCAAATTTATGGTTTCCATTGGTGCAAATTCAATCACTTCAATTTTCAATTTAAGATGAGAAATGAGAAAAAATTCCCCATTGGTAGCAAATGATTATCCACTAAGCAGGGGAAATCTTATTTTAAATTTAAAAGCAGAAAAATTATGTCCTTACTCTTGCAAGAACGGACTAACAGGGTCAGCTACTCGGCTAATCTTCATAATTAAATACCGTACTGTATATGTAAATCTCATTGTGAAAGACCTATTACTAGATAATTCATGGGTAGAGCCAAAGAGTGTGAACTGTACAAGTTAACAATAGCATTCCTTAAATGAAGGAAGGGGCTCCGGTGTATAGAGAGGACCTCACCGTTTAAACCGTTTAAGAAAAAATCATAGAAACGACGGAATCCACTATTTCTTTATACGTTTATATTTACTACTTAACTATGTTTTTTTTGACACCTAGTATCAATACAATTTCTTATTTTAAGGTAGAAAAAAAAATAAAAAAAATCGTGGTTGGGAAGGTTATAGTAGCAAAAGCCATTGGAATTTTTATTTTATACATTGGAAGAATCCGTTTTGTTATTAATAGATTAGGAAGGGGGAAAAAATAATAACTGAAAGAAAGGAAATCAATTAGTTATTCATCAAAGTTTCATTTATTCAATGACCAGAACTAAACGAGGATATATAGCTCGGAAACGTAGAACAAAAATGCGTTTATTTGCATCAAGCTTTCGAGGGGCTCATTCACGACTTACTCGAACTATTACTCAACAGAAAATAAGAACTTTGGTTTCGACTCATCGGGATCGAAATAGGAAAAAGAGAAATTTTCGTCGTTTATGGATCACTCGGATAAATGCAGTAATTCGCGATAACGATAATAAGGTATCCTATAGTTATAGTATATTAGTCCATAATCTCTACAAAGGACAGCTGCTTCTTAATCGTAAAATACTTGCACAAATAGCAATATCAAAAAAAAATTGTCTTTATATGATTTCCAATGAGATCATAAAATAAGGAGATTGTAAAGAATCCGTCGGAATTTTTTTTTTTAAATGAGCTCCCTGGAGAATGAACTCCGGGAAGGTAGAATAGAAATTTAATTAGTAAAATATGATAATATGATAAAGTCGTCAAAATGAGCAAACACATTCAATAAAAAAAGATTTATTCTTTCTTCTCAAATTCGTTTTTTTTCTTACGACACGACAATCAAACCCGGATTCGTGGATTTTTCGAACAAAAAAACATTGTTTGAGTTCGGATTGGAATTTTGACTCAATTGAAGAGTAAGCCTATTTATTATTTATTTCGGGGTCTAAGACCAGCAGCTCTGGCGGCCGACTCGCTTCTTTCAAATTGTTTTTCATTATTAAGAAAAGGTAACGAAGATAAAATACGAGCTTGTTTTATAGCAATAGTAATTAATCGTTGTTGTTTTAAGGTCAATCTATTCACTCGTCTAGATAATAGTTTTCCTTGTTCACTAATAAATCGACTAATTAAACTCATATTTCTATAATCAATTCGATCCCCCGATTGGATCGGGGGCAAACGCCTACGAAAAGATCGCTTGGATTTAAGAAAGAGTCGTTTAGATTTATCCATGGTTTGTTTATTCCTTATCCCGAAAATCCTATTTCGTTTGATCGGATCAAAAAAAAATGCTTTTAGAATTAAGAAATAGGATTTGTTTCTATTCTATTTAAATATATGTTATATATATAGAATATGCCATTTTTCGTGTTCCTTGAAAGGGTGATACACAGGCGATCGGTTCGATCTACTTTTTTATCTCCCCGTAAATCGTATGTTTGTAACAACAGGGACAGAATTTTCTCAATTCCAATCGACTAGGTGTATTGTGTCGATTCTTTTGAGTAATATATCTGGAAATGCCTGTTGATTCCTTATTAATATCGTTTCGAACACAACTGGTACATTCTAAAATAACCCGTACTCGGACATCTTTACCCTTGGCCATGAACCTCCTTTAGGTTTTTTATTCACTCAACTCTTCCATTTTTATTTTCCGATCCGAAGCGAAGAAGAAGAAAGGAACAAAAAAAATAGAAGTTGCTAACCCGAAATCAAATTCTGAACAATTTCGTTGCAATCAATAATCAATATAGTAATAAATAATAAGTAATAAAATACTAAATATTTAATTTCGAATCGCAGTACAGTACTTCATTTAAGTATCTTGTATGATACTGTCACCCTAACCACATTTCCGCTCTTACTCTATTATTAATTTAACTGAGGCCCGGACCCGAGTTCCGAGTTTCGCTGAGGTTGAATCCACTTCTATTCTTTCTCTTTTCTAACTTATTCTAATTCTAAAAAAAAGTCTAAAAAAAAGATGAGGGGGGAAGGGGGAAGTATTAGTCACAGATATTTGATTGTATCTCTAATTTTCTTCGCCCCTTCCCGTGTCAATAACTAGAATGAAAAAAAAGGGAATGTCAACGCATCTGGAAATAAACGATTTATCTCTATCAATAGACCTGCTAAAGCCCCGAACCATAAAGTACTTAGTACCGGTGCCACGGAGAGATATGTTTTTAGATCTCGCATTTTAAATCCTCCTTCTTTATTCTTTATTGTAATACATAATGGTAATACATATATAATCAGATGGATATGTAGTTAAGGGCTACTTGTATTTGTACACGGAATCCTTAATTCAAATTGAAATGTACAACGATTCGGCAGATAAGATTTTATTTTTATTTTCTTAATCTTAAAAAAAATACGTCCTTTTCCGCCCCAGCATTCACAAAATTTACGGTGGTTTCATATTTTTCATATGTATATTTATTTCATATGTAATATATTATTTATTATATATATGTTAATTATATGTTATATGAATGTTATATGATATGAGAATAGGTTATATGAGACACGAAATGGCAAGAAAATTTATGTATATCAATGGAGGAAATGAAATAATGAAATAAGGATGTGGAAAACAAGACAGGGATTCTCTAAAATGACACTGTATACCAATTGAAAGGGATGTAGCGCAGCTTGGTAGCGCGTTTGTTTTGGGTACAAAATGTCACGGGTTCAAATCCTGTCATCCCTACCCATTACTTCTCCTCTGAGCAGTAAGGAGGGATCAATTGAAATCGATTAAAATTGGACATACATAATCTTTAATTTTATCCTATTATTATTATATAGGAATAGGATAGTATATGCATGCAAGATGTGTTGGAGTTACAAAAAGAGTCTTATAGTCTTATTTATTGTGATAAGAAAGCGCTCTTAGTTCAGTTCGGTAGAACGTG